AGCAATTGGGGTTATGGATTTTCAGTTTATGGGGGGTAGTATGGGATCCGTAGTTGGGGAGAAAATTACCCGTTTGATTGAATACGCCACTAAAGAATTTCTACCTCTTATTATAGTGTGTGCTTCCGGAGGGGCACGCATGCAAGAAGGAAGTTTGAGCTTGATGCAAATGGCTAAAATATCTGCTGCTTTATATGATTATCAATCAAATAAAAAGTTATTCTATGTACCAATCCTTACATCTCCTACTACCGGCGGGGTGACAGCTAGTTTTGGTATGTTGGGGGATATCATTATTGCCGAACCCCATGCCTACATTGCCTTTGCGGGTAAAAGAGTAATTGAACAAACATTAAATAAAACAGTACCCGAAGGTTCACAAGCGGCTGAGTATTTATTTCAGAAGGGCTTATTCGATCTAATCGTACCACGTAATCCTTTAAAAAGCGTTCTGAGTGAGTTATTTCAACTCCACACTTTCTTTCCTTTGAATCAAAATTAGAACATAAAGTTGAATTATTTTGAGCAAACAAGTAATTAGTTTATCGGAATAATATCATTTTTTTTTCTTTCTATACCTTACGATACTCCTATTTTGACTAAGACTCCCTGCTGGATGGGATTCTAACAAACCCGTTAAAATAGATCTAATTCTAAAACTAAATAAATTCTAAAACTAAATAAATAGAATCTAATTCATTTTTAAGAAACTTTTTGCTAAATTGTAAGACAAGAGAAAAAAATGAATAAAATAATATCTCATCCATATCCCTTTCATGTAGAGGCATGAAAAACTACATTATATACTCATTTAGAATTAGAATAGATTAGAGAGATATTAAGTAATAATAATCCCAATTTAGAATTATCAAATTATACTTATAATAAGATATAAGATATTAAGATATCTTTATATATAATAAGATATCTTTATCTTTATATTCTATAAATATAAAATCTAAATAATAATAACAGGTACAAATAGTAAAGCGAGGTACCCATTCTATGACAACTCTTAACTTTCCCTCTGTTTTGGTCCCTTTAGTAGGCCTAGTATTTCCGGCAATCGCAATGGCTTCTTTATTTCTTCATGTTCAAAAAAACAAGATTGTTTAGAGCCAAGGGCTTTTAAACTGACGCTTGTATCATAACACAGATATCCTTTTAGCAAAATATGGTATAAGCGTCTTCCGACGAAAATCTCCCAAAATGCTATTTCTAGCTATTTTCAAATAGACCCAAATTGGCGGACGGCTGAATTGTAAAGTTGGTCTATCTATATGCATGTGGCTATCTTTAGTGAGATCATACGAAGGGTATGTTATTAGTTTAGATCTAACCAATTTAATGAATTACTCCTAAAGGTTCACATCAAACTATTGCTAGTTGATGCGAGTTACTTCGGAAACAAAAGGACTAAAGTCAAATTCATTTGGGGTATTCTCTCAATTCCAAAAAAAGCAACTGGAGCAAGTATGAGTTGTCGATCAGAACATATATGGATAGAACCTATAACAGGGGCTCGAAAAACAAGTAATTTCTGCTGGGCTGTTATCCTTTTTTTAGGTTCATTAGGATTCTTGTTGGTTGGAACCTCGAGTTATCTTGGTAGAAATCTGATATCTTTATTTCCGTCTCAGGAAATCATTTTTTTTCCACAAGGAATTGTGATGTCTTTCTACGGGATCGCGGGTCTTTTTATTAGTTCTTATTTGTGGTGCACAATTTCGTGGAATGTAGGTAGTGGTTATGATCGATTTGATAGAAAAGACGGAATAGTGTCTATTTTTCGTTGGGGATTTCCTGGAAAAAATCGTCGGGTCTTCCTCCGATTTCTTATAAAAGATATTCAGTCCGTCAGAATAGAAGTTAAAGAGGGTATTTATGCTCGTCGTGTCCTTTATATGGATATCAAAGGCCAGGGAGCCGTTCCATTGACTCGTACTGATGAGAATTTTACTCCACGGGAAATGGAACAAAAAGCTGCTGAATTGGCCTATTTCTTGCGTGTACCAATTGAAGTATTTTAAGAAATGAGCCGACAAATGCATGCTTTCTCAGCAGGAGGGCAAAAACGAAAGAATCCTCTTTTTCTATAACATAACTTAATTGAAATTTCTTCCGAACATCCCTTCGAGTCAAAGCAGACATATAGAAAAACAAAATAATAAAAAAGAGTGAATAGATTATAGATTCGATAACTTGTAATACAACTGATGCGTGAGAGAAATATTAGATTACATAAAGTCGACGAATTCATTAACAATTCACAGATGAAAAAATGGCAAAAAAGAAAGCATTAACTCCTCTTTTCTATCTTGCATCTATAGTATTTTTGCCTTGGTGTATTTCGCTCTCATTTCAAAAAAGTCTGGAATCGTGGATTACAAATTGGTGGAATACTAGGCAATCCGAAACTTTTTTGAATGATATTGAAGAAAATAGTATTCTAGAAAAATTCAAAGAATTAAAGGAACTCCTCCTCTTAGAGGAAATGATCAAGGAATACTCGGAGACACATCTACAAAACCTTCGTATAGGAATTCACAAAGAAACAATCCAATTAATCAAGATACACAACGAGGGTCGTATTCATACGATTTTGCACTTCTCGACAAATATAATCTGTTTCATTATTCTAAGTGGTTATTCTATTTTGGGTAATAAAGAACTTGTTATTCTTAACTCTTGGGCTCAGGAATTCCTATATAACTTAAGTGACACAATAAAAGCTTTTTCTCTTCTTTTATTAACTGATTTATGTATCGGATTTCATTCGCCCCATGGTTGGGAACTGCTGATTGGCTTTGTCTACAAGGAGTTTGGATTTGTTCATAATGATCAAATTATATCTGGCCTTGTTTCCACTTTTCCAGTCATTCTAGATACAATTTTAAAATATTGGATTTTCCGTTATTTAAATCGCGTATCTCCGTCACTTGTAGTGATTTATCATTCAATGAATGACTGAAAAATTATCTACCTAATCTAATTATAATGTTTTTTATTACTTTGCAGTTGTACATAAGGAAAGCATTGAAAAAAACTTTATATTTCTACCCATCCCGGAGATTCGTGCTATATTCCGATATATTAAATTAAATTAATCCAGTCAAATTATTATTATTCCAGTAAATAACAGAATCGTGGATAGGAAACTCCATTAGTGACCTACCCCAATTTATTGTATAAATTTTCGGGATCAATGGTTGGACCATGCAAACTAGAAATACTTTTTCTTGGATAAAGGAACAGATTACTCGATCTATTTCCATATCGCTCATGATATATATCATAACTCGTACATCCATTTCAAATGCATATCCCATTTTTGCACAGCAGGGTTATGAAAATCCACGAGAAGCCACTGGACGTATTGTATGCGCCAATTGCCATTTAGCTAATAAACCAGTGGATATTGAGGTTCCGCAAGCGGTACTTCCGGATACTGTATTTGAAGCAGTTGTTCGAATTCCCTATGATATGCAACTGAAACAAGTTCTTGCTAATGGTAAAAAGGGGGGTTTGAATGTAGGGGCTGTTCTTATTTTACCAGAGGGTTTTGAATTAGCCCCTCCCGATCGTATTTCCCCCGAGATAAAAGAAAAGATGGGCAATCTTTCTTTTCAGAGTTATCGCCCCAATCAAAAAAATATTCTTGTCATAGGCCCTGTTCCTGGTAAGAAATATAGTGAAATCACCTTTCCTATTCTTTCCCCGGACCCCGCTACTAAGAAAGACACTCACTTCTTAAAATATCCTATATATGTAGGCGGAAACAGAGGAAGGGGCCAAATTTATCCTGACGGGAGCAAGAGTAACAATACAGTTTATAATGCTACAGCATCAGGTATAGTAAGCAAAATCCTACGAAAAGAAAAGGGGGGATACGAAATAACCATAGCGGATGCATCCGATGGACGTCAAGTGGTTGATATTATCCCTCCGGGGCCAGAACTTCTTGTTTCAGAAGGTGAATCTATCAAATTGGATCAACCGTTAACAAGTAATCCTAATGTGGGCGGATTTGGTCAGGGAGATGCAGAAATAGTACTTCAAGATCCATTACGTGTACAAGGTCTTTTGTTCTTCTTCGCATCTGTTATTTTGGCACAAATCTTTTTGGTTCTTAAAAAGAAACAGTTCGAGAAGGTTCAATTGTCCGAAATGAATTTCTAGACTGGCGTATTTATCGACATCAAGTTTGTAAAAAGAACTTTTTTAGCAATTATATATGATAAAAAATGAAATTATAAAAAGAATTTTGTTCTTTTAGACTCTTAGACTCTTTTTCTACGAGATGCCGGGAATTCCTTGTACGACATTCCTAGACATAGTATATAGAAAGACTATTTGACTTGACCCTTCTTCTTTTTTTTTTCAATTTGGGCGATTCTATTATGTTGCTATTGTCAGATTGAAATGTCAAAAATGCATTTGATTCTAATACATTTCACTTTGGCTAGATCCTATCCAAAAGTAAACGGGAAATAGAACGTATAAATATAAACGAAGGGAGCAAATATTTCTGGGAGGTTTTATTCGTCTTCCTAGTCTTCGACACAAGAAAAGGGGTGTGAAAAATCCTTTTCTTGTGTCGAAATAATAATGATTCTTTATACTGTTCGTCAAACATTCCTAGTGTTAGTTTCTGTTTTTTACAGATGTATCATAACGTTTTTTGGAGTTATTGCGTATTTTATTAATTATTATATTATAAATTCTATTATAATAATTAATAATTACGTATACTATAAAAAGTGGTGGACAAACAAAAGAGGAGGGGCAAATTTGTTGAGTAAATAGAACTTCGTCAATGAACCTATAAAAAAATATTCTAATTATTAAGAACTCAACGGGACCTTCTACCTTAAATCAGACAAACAAAGAAGGGAATCCGTTGAGTTCTTACGCTTTCATGTCTACAACTCAATTCATCGGATTACTACAGGGATGAACCCAATCCGGAATATGAACCATAAAAGAAAACGCCTACTAAA